CTTTCTCCTGTTACATGAATCAAATGTTGCATTTCATCCAGGAAAAGCCATTTCTTTCTCAACAATGTCTTTGTTATTTGATCCAATAACTTTCCGCCGTTAGATAGGAACAGATTTGATAAATACTGATAACTCTCAGATAGAGTATTAGAACGGAAAGACCCATTATATAATGAACTAAATGAACTAGTGGTTCTAAGCCATCTATGGCGACGAATCAAGAATTCGAAGTACTTTTCTTGCCTATGCTTGACGAACCAGAATTGAAAATGATATTTGCGACGACTTGCTTGGCAAGTCAAAAACCCCCTTGACATCTCCTCTTTATTTGCAAAGAAGTCTCGAGGTGAAAACACAGAGCGAGCTTGGAATAGGAAAAAGAATGGATCCGGAGGGTCCCAAATGAATTGGCTTATTTGAAAAAAGCCTTGTTCTTTGGAAAATCTATCTTGTGTCTGGTCCTGCACGGTTCCACTCTGCAAGAACTCCGAATCATTTTCTTGAAGAAAATCCTCTTCAAAGATTCGGGTGTCCTCCTCTTTTTCACCAAAAGTGTCCTCCTCCTCCTCTTTTTGACCAAAAAGGCTTCCACGTTCATGATAATCATAAATGCTTTCACGGCTCCGATATGCCCTGGAGAAAAAGATAAATCCCAATTCATTGGGCCTTTCGATCCAATCAAATTGATTTACAGAAGCGCGCCATATTCTCGGAGCCCAAAGTATCTGATTTAATAAATCCTTCTCCTCCTGTTTCGGGTCGATGTCTCCTAATTCCGCTTCCGATCTACCAGCAACGATAGAAGAAGATCCATTTTGAATCATATCTAACGGATTCCTTGGTTCGGACCGAAGAAGCAATGTCACTCGATTATTAGCAAACTCACTGCAATCTCTTTCTGTCCGTGGGGATACCACCAGAGCGCCTTCTACTCCTAATAGGCCATGAACTAGATCAGAATCATACTCAACGAATCCATAAGAAGCGATCCCATTTTTTTCATCGGGTCCGAGTGGAGACCAAAGATCTTGAGCGACCGATCCGGCAGAACAACTCAAAAGATAAAGAAGTATCGTGAATTTCTTCATGCTCGTTCCAAGTTCGAAGTACCATTTGTACAAATGGCTTCCCCTTCCCAGATTCTTTAGATAGCTAGATAGAGCATCTAGGGGGCAATTACTTAGAAGTACAGTTTGTACAACAGCCCTTCCTATCTGATAGAAAAGTATCCCATGCTCCGAAACTGTTCTGAAGTCGCCTTGCAACTCCCAAATTTGTCTATGAAGAGCGAATTCAATTGTATTAGTTTCTATAATGGATTTCTTCTGTCTAATACCAATTGATAGGGCCTCATTGCTAAGTGTTGCAAGATCTCGTGCATTGGAACCCACGGTTTTGGACCCGAATCCCTTAGTATGGAACATTTGCATTTCCAAGTGAAACCCCCTAGTATATGAAAGAATTAAAAAGTGCTTTTGTTGTTGTGGAAGAAGAGGCTTTCGTATCTTAATGCATGTATTTAATCTATTCGGACCTATTAAAGCGGGATCCACTTTTTGGGGAATATGAGTCGAAGCAATAACAAGAATATTGCTAGTGGAACATCTTTCACAATCCCTGGAGAGATAGTTCACGAATTGACCGAGGAAGAGATAATTCGACGCCAGATCATGAATGTCTGGCATCCATATTATGCAAGGAGACATTGCTCTTACGAATTTGAATTGACCGGTCACATCCGTTCTGCCCTTCCCTGGAACATACCTCAGATTCGGGTTTGGGTGTTCCCGACGCACCTTTATCGCCATCCTCAGACTTATCAGCTCCGCATCAAACTTATCAATCTGGATATCGTGACTAGCACCAAGATCCATATCGGTATCCTTATCCTCACTACCACGAATACCAAAATTGAAAACCGGAGGCTTAGGAGCCTTCGGATCGTAAGGATCAGGAAACTCTTGTTCAGACTCCTTAATCGTGTTGTTCGGAAATACCGTAATGAAAGGAACATAGGAGTTTGTCGCTAGGTATTTGACCAAATAGGATCGTCCACTTCCTATAGAACCTAGCACTAAAGTACCCCTAGGAGGGGCTAGGGCTAAGCGGAGCGAAAAGGGTGTTCCGTGAGATGGAAAATGAAAACTATTAGCCCCAGACGAGGTTTGTGAATAAGTGATTGTCTGATAATGAGCAAGGAATACCCGTCTTTCTGCTAAACAGGATCTATTGAACTCATAATTCATTAGATACTTGTTATGAATGTCAACTAAGTATCGTAAGTAAATTGATTCTGGTTGTTCAATCATTGGATTTTGATAACCAGAGTCAGTCTTTAAAAAATGATCACTATGAGTCAGACTCAATAGAATTTGATCAATTCTTTTTTCTTTTTCTGTCGTTAGGTCGGAGAGCTCAACCAAGAATTCTCTTTCGTCATCACGAAGCCAAGGATGGCTCGCGACCAAGGATGTTACTTTATCAGCAATCCAATTCTCTTTCCCCTTTTTTCTTCTCCATGAGTTTCTTTTTCTTATCAATGAATAGATCTCTTTACTTGTACGACTTAGATGTCTCGTTTTTATCGAAAAAGTGATTCGATTGATGGGATTTGGTATGATACTTATGAGATCGATGAGATTTTGACTCCAATGTTTCTTCTTGATATTCCAATATTTCAGAGAGGCATGGACGCCCATTAGCTTGCCCAAAACAGAATCCCGTATTGCTTCCAGAGAATCTCCTAATTGTTGCAGAGCAACTAGAAAGAGATCCGTTAACCAGAAAGATTCAGATGGAGGATACACATCCCAAAGTTTTCGCAACTCAATCATGTATGATGGAATCATCCAAGATTTGATCTTTTCGAACTCTGTCAGTAACTCACTAGAGACTAGGGGAAGAAGGAAAAGATTTCTAGAAACGAAAAATCCAACAACAACAACAAGAAGAAAGAAAAGGATTGAATCGAAGAACTCCCAAGCATTTGTTGATATCCGACGTGTCCATATCAATGGAAGGGTTGACTCATTCTTTTGATGAAGCCTTTCTTCCAACACCAACCGAAAAAGACGAAGATTCTGGAAACACTGACTCGAAATCTCAAAACACTGACTCAAAATCTCAAAACACTGACTCGAAATCTCACTTATCCCCTTCCCTTGTGGATGTGGAAGAAGCGGCCGCAAATGTCGAAGAAGCGCCCACAATTTTTTCTGAGGAATTGGCCGTGATCCATGCATAATATCATACAAAATAGATACAAATTGGGGACTCCTACTTAGCAATGAGTTTGTTAGTATCGGCAATGAGTTTGAAAAAGTATCTAAAAGGGTGAAATTTAGATATTTGCACCCTGTCGAAGTAAGGAACCATGGCATATATGTTTGGAACTGATTCCATTTTGAGAGATTTGAATCTCCTTGAAAGGTTCTATATATCTGCCATTTCTCAACGCATTTCCGTTTTTTCCTCTTTGCGGATGGTAAATCTTTCTCAGAACGCAGAGTGTGAATCAAACCCATGTTTGAATTGAAACGGAGATCCTGATGTAAGTTCTTCCCTTCTGAATCAGATAGATTCATATCGGAAAAAGGCTGACAATAAGTTCTTTCCAAATTGACTATTTGTTCCTCTGTTAGAGGTGAAATGTCTGCGATCGAGTAAATAGCTCTACGAACGAATGGCTCGAATCGAATTGGAAAATGGAAAGATTTGTACAAGTTATACGTTTCGTCACCACCTTGTGGAAAATCCTTAGGTATGAATATGTCAGATACTTGTAAGTCGATTGGTGAAATAGTCTCTCTCTCCAAAAAAATATGTTTTTTTTTACCGACACACAAAGAAAATAGTTTGTTGCGAATGAACAAGATATTGAGGAATTGTCCATATGTAAGATCATCATTATTGATACGGGTCTTTTCCACATAAAAAGGGAATCTTTTGTTACAATAGAACCCTAAGTGACGCGGATTATTCAAGAATCGAAGTCGATTTGCTTTATAAAAAGAAGATATCAATGAACTTCTATGAAATGGTTTCACGGGATTCAGCCAATTGTCTCGATCGTGGGATATCATTGAGAAATAGGAATCCGTGTTATCAAAGCATTTCCTGCGATTATTTCTAGTATGGAATGAGTCAATCATCCACTTTGGTATCTTATTGAACAAAAATGGTAATATTGTGCCTCCATTGATCAAGAATTTCGGTCTTTGGGAAGTATCAGGATCATCCAATAAGAAGGGTTTCAATTTATTCAAATGAACAATTGGAACAGCTATTGATTCGAATAACTGATTGCGGGGTTGATCATTCGGGTCTTTCAATTCATATCTATGAATCCCGGACCTATGAATGGGGATATTCCCGAGACTCTCAAAGAAAAAAGAAAGTGACTTGGACAAAAAGAGAAGTGACTTGGACAAAAAGAAATCACGAAGTGACTTAGACTGAGACTTGGACAAAAAGAAATCACGAAGTGACTTAGACTTAGACTTAGACAAAAAGGAATGAACAATTGACCTATAGAAAAAGGAACAACGAAGTAAGAGTGACATAGACAACCGTTTTTTTTTGTCTTCTTCGAGAGTCTCGTAGGAATCAAGCAAATCTTGATACTTTTGATTGAACTCTTGCTTGAACTCTGGATAATATTGATTCCAATCTTGATAATATTGATTAATACGTAATCGACCGAACACTACTTGAAAACGGTTCTTCTGCTTCTGTTCAGAAACGAAATGTTCCAAATGTTCCTGGAAATTCTTGATCGCATTGGACCATTTGTATCTATATACATCAGGATCCCGATTCATGGATCTCTCGGTTCGAGAAATAAGAGGATCAAACCATTTCTTCTGACTCTTTTTCAAATTCAATAAATGTTGGTTGATCATATATTTCATTCTAGTTATATGATTCAGAGTATCATTTCCTATTTCATCCCTTGGAATTCCATATTCGAAGGATCTATTCGTTAACATGAAAAAGAATCGATTCGATACATTTCTTATGTACCCACAGACGCTATATTGGATTTGAATCAGATTTCGGACCAATCTATATTGATTGACTGTCTCCATATTCATTAACATGAAAAAGAATCGATTCGATACATTTCTTATGTACCCACAGACGCTATATTGGATTTGAATCAGATTTCGGACCAATCTATATTGATTGACTGTCTCCATTATGTTGTTGCTAGCAAATAGCACTCTTTTTCGTTTTGGATCTTCCAAATCATCCCCGCAGTGGATCCGGACCAATTTTTTTCGGATCCTTCGATAAAAAGAGTCATTCTCTTCATAAAAAAGAGGGGGTAGAACCAATAAAGATTTCTTTTTCGATTCATCTCTTCCGTAGGAATCAATAGAAAAGGCGAATCCCCTATGATACACCAGATCCGGCTCGGTTATTGATAGAGTGAATCGATCTGCCATTTCTTGAAATCTCTCTTCTGATTCAAAATCGTGACGTAACGTGTATTCCCCTTTGTTCCGGTCATGGAATAGACGAAATAAACCCAAAAACGGCTTTTTGTTCAAGAATGAAATCTTATTGGAACTGTCTATATCCGGTTCATCCTTCGGAACCATATAACATCCCGGATCTGATGAAATAGGATGAATTGAGACGGTATTTTGTAAATACGTAATTATCTTGAATATATCAACCATTTCTTGATTTTCCGATTGCCTGAAAGGAACAAAAGAAACATCTTGTTTTTTTTTCTTCCAAAATTTCTGATCTCTAGTAGACCTCTCCGTAGGATTCGAACCCAGATGAAGTTCTGACAAATGGTCAGAGAAAAAAGAACGAATTGATCTTGTAGCATTCCCAAGAAATTCTTCGGTTTCTTCCGGAAGCGGATGATTATTCATCTGCTTCTCATGTTCCGTGAATAGCCGAGACATTGAGGAAGATCCAAAAAGGCATTTCGGGAATCGATCTGATTCTATTTCTGTTCGTTCCGTTTGAAGAAAGGAAGGATCCCAAAGAATCGATCTTTCTTTTAGTTGCTGAATCTCTGTTTGATCGATCAATTTGGGATCTTCTGAATCCTCATTTCTAATGGAATCGAAATGATCTCTGGATTGATCAGAAGATCCTTTCAATTGGCTAGAATCCGTTACTTGAACGAAAGTGGATCTTGTGGAATCATATTGAATATTTGACGATACATTCCGTACCTTGCTAAAAAACGGATCCTTGTTTACCAACCACACATTGTCTAACCAAATCAAGTGTTTCCCTAAGATTTCAAATAACTGTCCCGAATTCAAGTTGATTATGTTTTGCTTCTTCCTCGGAGAAAGACGATCAAAGAATTTCCAATCATGGTCCTTGCGGATCGGATCATCCATATAGGATAAAAAAAGAAACTCCATAGATTTGCTATCTTTCTCTTTGAATGAGATCTCAATTCCAGCTACGGTTTCATTAGATATCTTACAACTAGAATCCCTCTTTTTTCCGATCTGGTTCCTCCACCACCGCGAACCCCGGTTAGATTCAGGCATGATACCCTTTTTCTTTATTGGGAGAACCCAAGTACTCTCTTGCGGATCCATGAAACAACTCTCAGAAATCTTTTTCCCTTTTGGAAGATGCAGGAGCGAAACAATCAACCTATTGATATTGGAAGACCAAAAAGATTCTTCCAATGTCTCATTTCTGGGTCCAATGGAATTCATAGGTATAGGAAGAAGCTCCATCAAATAGAGATTTTTTCTTTCGACCATCTTTCGATTGTTAATACGAGATATAAGGACCGCTACTACAAGCAGTACTACACCTTTGGTCATGAGATCTGGATTGCTTGTTGAACCCTGTGAATCGCGTAAAAGTAGGATACGCAAAATTCGGGGGTCAAAGAGTTTCATAAAACGTTCTTGTGAAGCGAATTTGATCCATGAATCTAAGAAATAGCGAGAATTCTTGATCTCTCTCAATTCCAAGATCCAGGATTGGAATGCATGGTTTTTCATTGATTTCTCCTAAAGATTTGATTTCAATTGGAATTTGCTTATATACGATAATCCCTGTTAAGTATACGATAATCCCTGGTAAGCATCCATGGCTGAATGGTTAAAGCGCCCAACTCATAATTGGCAAATTCGTAGGTTCAATTCCTGCTGGATGCACGCCGATGGGAACGTTCAATAAGTCGATTGGAATTGGCTCTCTATCAATAGAATCTCATCATCTATACATCACCAATTGGTATGGTATATTCATACCATAACATATGAACAATAAGAACTCGAATTCTTATCGATACTGGAACTCATAGGGAAGAAAATGGATTTATGGATGGAATCAAATACGCAGTATTTACAGAAAAAAGTATTCGGTTATTGGGGAACAATCAATATACTTCTAATGTCGAATCAGGATCAACTAGGACAGAAATAAAGCATTGGGTCGAACTCTTCTTTGGTGTCAAGGTAATAGCTATGAATAGTCATCGACTCCCCCGAAAGGGTAGAAGAGTGAGACCTATTATGGGACATACAATGCATTACAGACGTATGATCATTACGCTTCAACCGGGTTATTCTATTCCACCTCTTATAGAGAAAAGAACTTAAAGCAAAATACTTAATAACAAGGATAGCATGGCCATCCATTTATACAAAACTTCTACCCCGAGCACACGCAACGGAGCCGTAGACATGAAATCCAATCCACGAAATAATTTGATTTATGGACAGCATCATTGTGGTAAAGGTCGTAATGCCAGAGGAATCATTACCGCAAGGCATAGAGGGGGAGGTCATAAGCGTCTATACCGTCAAATTGATTTTCGACGGAATGCAAAAGACATATCCGGTAGAATCGTAACCATAGAATACGACCCTAATCGAAATGCATCCATTTGTCTCATACACTATGGGGATGGTGAGAAGAGATATATTTTACATCCCAGAGGGGCTATAATTGGAGATACCATTGGTTCTGGTACAGAAGTTCCTATATCAATGGGAAATGCCCTACCTTTGAGTGCGGTTTGAACTATTGATTTACGTAATTGGAAGTAACCAATTAGGTTTACGACGAAACCTATAAATCGATCACTGATCCAATTTGAGTACCTCTACAGGATAGACCTCAACAGAAAACTGTTGAGTAACGACAGCAAGTGATTGAGTTCAGTAGTTCTTCATAGACAATTATTGACTCTAGAGATATGGTAATATGGAGAAGACAAAATTGTTTGAAGCACGGACAGAACCGGAAGCGCCCCTTGTTTCAAAGACGGGTTATTCACATTTAATTTGATGGTCAGAGGCGAATTGAAAGCTGTAATTAGAAAGACCCCCCGGGGAAAAATAGAGATGTCTCCTACGTTACCCGTAATATGTGGAAGTATCGACGTAATTTCATAGAGTCATTCGGTCTGAATGCTACATGAAAAACATAAGCCAGATGATGGAACGGGGAGACCTAGGATGTAGAAGAGATCATAACATGAGCGATTCGGCAGATTTGGATTCCTATCTATCCAAAAATATGGTACTTCATCATACGATCATATAAGATCCATCTGTCTAGATATCATCATATACATCTAGAAAGCCGTATGCTTTGGAAGAAGCTTGTACAGTTTGGGAAGGGGTTCTTATTGATAAAAAGGAAGAATCCACTTCAACCGATATGCCCTTAGGCACGGCCATACATAATATAGAAATCACACTTGGAAAGGGTGGACAATTAGCTAGAGCAGCAGGTGCTCGAGCGAAACTGATTGCAAAAGAAGGTAAATCGGCCACATTAAGATTACCATCTGGGGAGGTCCGTTTGATATCCAAAAACTGCTTAGCAACAGTCGGACAAGTAGGTAATGTTGGGGTGAAGCTAAAAAGTTTGGGTAGAGCCGGATCTAAGTGTTGGCTAGGTAAGCGTCCCGTAGTAAGAGGAACTGCTATGAACCCTGTAGACCATCCCCATGGGGGCGGTGAAGGGAAAGCCCCAATTGGTAGAAAAAAACCTATGACCCCTTGGGGCTATGCTACACTTGGAAGAAGAACTCGGAAAAGGAAAAAATATAGTGATCGTTTTATCCTTCGTCGCCGTAAATAGGAATATTGAATGAAAATCGAATTTTGAGAATTTGAAATAATCTTGTTATTCTTTCAAATCTTTGCAATTTAAAGGAGTTAGAAGTTGTGGCACGTTCACTAAAAAAGAATCCTTCTGGCTGAGAGAGGGGGGGATCCTCAGCTAAGAGCCGCCATAAGTCTTAGCTAAGCATGTTGTATTTTGACGGGTGCCTTGTGCCGTCAGGTCCCGGGTGAATGAACACCAATCTGTGAGCTGGGCAGTTTAGGCTCGAAACTGTCTCCCATAATCAATTAAAATGATGATTTCTGAATTTCAGTATGTGAAATGGGAAAATTGCAAGTTTGTCCCTGAAATTGTGAAAGTATTTGAGAAATGAAAATTTTACAGTTTGAACCCTGAAAAATGAATATTTTGCAAGTTAGATTTAATTTCTTCATGAAATTGGAAAAATTGCATCTTTTACCTGAAAAGTTCTATTCAGTTGAAATTGCCCAGTTTTAATAAATCTTATATATCTGCATCCTGATTAAACGTACTTAGACTCCGTCTAATCCTCTTGCTGCGATGCAAACCCCCATCGCAGAGTAAATGCAGGAAACCTTTTTGAGCCAGTATTCTCCATGGGATACCCGACTTGAAAAGATTCTGGAAGACTGGCATCTGGAGCCAAAGATGTTTTTCTTTTCTTTAATAAATTATGATGTATAGGTGTGCAACTCGTGTGTAATCAGAAAAATTTTGTATAAGAAATCTGATGTATATGAACTCCATGTTAGCAATAAAATAGTTGTTTTCTTCCGCTATTGCTTATTATGATTTGATGCCAGTAGACGACTGAGGTCGTTACAGAGAATGGTATCAGAGCAACAAGTCGGAAAAATACATGGAGAATAAAATACGGGAAATGAGTCTAGCAATTAGGGACGAGATTCTGAAATAATTCTTTTTCTAAGCAACCTTGCTTGATGATGATTCTGAAAAAGTTATCGCGAGAGCGTGGATTAAGGTCTGGCAAAGTGGCACGATCTGTTTTCACAGTGGTTGCCCGCCTTTCAAGCGACTCTCAACGTAGCTGGATCTGGCATCAGACAGCTTGGAAGCTGAGCTTAGAAAAACTCGTGCATCTTATCTTTTCACTTAAGGACACCTACCCTTATCTAGAAACTAGGATGTCTCCTTTGATTAGCAATCTGCTTAAGGCTTCGATTATTGATAAGATCTCAATAATCAAGAATGGAAGTAGTGATTTGGGATTAGTGATTTAGAAAATCTTACAGTGATAATTGAAGAATTAAGAAAAGAGAGATTCTAATCATATGATTTAATTCCTGTCATAGAATTAATTCCTTTTTGATATAATTGAGAAATGACCCTGGTAATTTTTGTTCAGATCCTGAAAAATGGTTGGGAAAGGCAAACAACCCAGTGCTGAACAAAATCAAATGGAGATGATAGCAAAATTAACCCAGATAACTGAGGAAATCTGGAAGAGGCAGAATGACTCTAGCAGTAGTCACGAGGAGAGCTCGAGACATGAGGAGAGAGGAAGCGATAGAAAACTAGAGAGGTTTCTGGGGGCAAACATCAGTATTTTCGAGGGGAAGGATAACCCCGAGAAAGCTGAGGAATGGATATTAGAAGTAGAAGAAATGTTTGATGTTCTGAGAATCCCAGAAGAGGACAAAGTCAGTTTTGCGTCCTTAAAAATGAAAAGTAATGCAAAGGTATGGTGGGACAATTTGAAGGGGTGCCGCTTCCGAAGCATGGGGACGATACCATGGGAGGCCTTCAAGGTCGCATTCGATGAAGAGTATTTTCCGTCACACGTAAAGGAAAGGAAGTTCAACGAATTTATGAACTTCAAACAGGCAGAAGGAATGAGCATTGCGGAGTACACTACCAGATTCCGCAGACTGGAGAAGTATGCGGCTGGGATGCTAAATTCAGAAAAGGCCAGGGCATCCCGTTATCTACAGGGTCTGCTTCCACCTATAGCAGACAAGATCGTTCCATTACAATTAAGGACGGTCGATGCCATGAACAGTGTGGCATCAGATATTGAAGCAGTAAACAGGAACAGGGCCCAGCAACAGGCGGAGAGTCGACCAATACTACCGCAAAAGAGGAGAGCTCCAGGAAACTTCCAAAGGCAACCTTTCAGGCCTAGGAGGTTTGAAAACCCAAGAGGTGGAGGTTTCCAGCCAAGGAACCAGGAGATCAGGTGCTTTCACTGCAACCAGGTGGGGCACTACCGAAACTTCTGCCCAGAACTAAATGGAGGTCAGGGACAGAGGCCAATGATACCGACACAAAATGAGCAGAGGAGAGGTCAGTTGCCACAGACAGGTCAGAGGCCCCAACAACACAACCAGGGGCAGCAACAGGGCCAAAGAAGGGCAGGCAGAGTCTTTGCCATGACAGCCGAAGAAGCCCGACAGGGAGATCAGTTGGTGGAAGGTACCGCTTTTATTCAAGATAACTGCATCCAAGTATTATATGATTCTGGTGCCACTCATTCCTGTATATCTGCAAAACTAGCTGAAAAGTTAAGCCTACCTTTCACTGAACTCGGGTATGAATTAGAAATTTCATCACCCTTACTAAAGACCTGTTTCACAAATAAAGTAATTAAAAATACACCTTTAAACATCGAAGGGCATATTCTGCCAGCAAATCTGATAACTCTGAAGCTGGAAGGATTAGATATAATCCTCGGGATGGATTGGCTGCAGGCCAATCAGGCTGTGATAGATTGTGCAAGGAAGGAAGTGAAAATGAAGACGCCCAAGGGAGTTGATGTAATTATTCACGGTATGAAGAAATTCACAAAGAAGAATATCATATCCACTCTAAAAGCACAACAACTCTTAAATAAAGGATGTACCGGCTACTTGGCTTCGGTTATAGAAGAAAAGGAAGCCAAGACAACAGTAGAAGAAGTACCAATAGTCTGTGAATATACCGACGTATTTCCAGAAGACCTACCTGGACTACCACCTAGAAGGGAGATCGAGTTCAGCATAGAGTTAATACCAGGTACCGAGCCGATATCCAAAGCTCCGTATCGGATGGCACCAGCTGAACTACTTGAATTGAAAAAACAGTTAGAAGAACTGCTAGAGAAAGGGTTCATCCGACCAAGTACATCACCCTGGGGAGCACCAGTCCTATTTGTCAAGAAGAAGGATGGGACCTTAAGAATGTGTATTGACTACAGAATACTAAATCAGGTCACCATCAAGAACAAATATCCGCTCCCAAGAATAGACGATTTGTTTGATCAGCTAAAGAAAGCAACCGTCTATTCAAAAATAGATCTCAGATCAGGATACCATCAACTGCGCGTCAAGGATGAAGATGTTATGAAGACGGCCTTCCGCACTAGATATGGGCATTATGAATTCTTAGTTATGCCATTTGGGCTAACTAATGCCCCAGCAGCTTTCATGGATCTGATGAACCGAATATTCAGGAATTATCTCGACATCTTTGTAATCGTCTTTATAGACGACATCCTGATATATTCAAAATCAGAAGAAGAACATGAAGGTCACCTGCGCATCATCCTAGACACACTAAGACAACACCAACTTTATGCCAAATTCTCGAAATGTGAATTTTGGCTTAAAGAAGTCATGTTTCTAGGACATGTTATATCAGCTGGAGGAATAGCAGTAGATCCAGCCAAAGTAGAAACAGTTCTGAAATGGGAATCCCCTAGAAGTATTACAGAAATCTGAAGTTTCCTTGGTATGGCCGGATACTACAGAAAATTCATCCAAGATTTTTCCAAGTTGGCAAATCCTATGACAAAGCTAACTCGGAAAGGAGTGGTTTATAAGTGGACCCCAGAATGTGAAAACAGCTTCCAGGAGATCAAGAAGCGGCTGGTAACAGCACCAGTACTCACTCTACCCCAGGAAGGGAAGCCGTTCGTAATATATAGTGACGCTTCCAGAATAGGGTTAGGTTGTGTACTGATGCAGGATGATAAAGTAATTGCATATGCATCAAGACAGCTGAAGCCGCACGAGCAGAACTACCCGACGCATGATTTGGAGTTGGCAGCAATAATTCATGCACTGAAAATCTGGCGTCATTATCTCTACGGAGCTACCTTTGAAGTTTTCACAGATCACAAAAGCCTCAAGTATTTGATGACCCAGAAAGATCTGAACTTAAGGCAAAGAAGGTGGATGGAATATATGAAGGATTACGACTTTACCATCTCTTATCACCCTGGTAAAGCCAATGTCGTTGCTGATGCCTTAAGTAGAAAGAAGGCAAAGGAAGATGAACTGACTGAAGACCTTATCAAATGGAATCCTATGAAGGAAGCAGCAGTTTGTGCTTTAACAGTTAGGCTCGAACTAAAAGAAGAAATACTAAGAACACAGAAGGAAGACCCTGAATATGCCCAGATGAAAGCTGAAGCTAAGAAACCAAAAACCCGTCTATTTTTGGAAGAAGATGATAGCATCTGGTTTGACACTCGAATTTGGGTGCCAAATGTTTCTGATATAAAGAAGAGAATCCTAGATGAGGCACATCTCTCTAGATATTCTATCCATCCAGGAACAACAAAGATGTATAAGAATCTACAACAAAGATTTTGGTGGCCAAATATGAAAAAGGAGATAGCAGAGTATGTTCTGCGATGTCTGAACTGCCAACAAATTAAAGCAGAACATCAAAAACCAGGAGGATTACTTAAATCCCTTGAAATCCCAGAGTGGAAATGGGAGCATATCACCATGGATTTCATAGTCGGATTGCCAAAAACTAGAAAGGGCAACAATACGATATGGGTGATCGTTGATAGACTGACAAAGTCAGCACACTTTCTGCCCATGAAAATCACAAACAGCATGGATACATTGGCAGAATTATATCTTAAGGAGATAGTCCGTCTACATGGAGTACCTCTATCTATCACATCAGATCGAGATACGAGGTTTACTTCAAAATTCTGGAGACAACTACAGGAAGCACTAGGGACCAAGCTGAATTTCAGCACTGCTTTCCATCCTCAGACCGACGGACAATCAGAAAGAGTAAATCAAATACTAGAGGATATGTTGCGTGCATGTGCACTAGATTGGAAGGGAAGCTGGGACGATCATCTTCCACTTGCTGAATTCTCTTACAATAATAGTTACCAGTCTAGCATCAAAATGGCACCCTATGAAGCTTTATATGGGAGACCATGCCGATCTCCTATATACTGGGATGAAGTTGGAGAGGCCAGAGTTCTGGGGCCAGATCTTGTACAGCAATGTGTGCAAAAAGTAAAGCTGATCCGACGAAGGCTTATAGCAGCCCAAGACAGACAGAAGCAATATGCTGATAAGAAGAGAAGACATATTGAGCTGCAATCAGGTGAATCTGTCTATGTAAAAGTTTCCCCTATGAAAGGAGTTGCCAGATGGGGAAAGAAAGGAAAGTTAAGCCCTAGGTATGTTGGACCTTTTGAAATTTTGGAAAAGGTCGGAGACAGGGCTTACAGACTTGCACTTCCACCAGAGTACCAAAATCTTCATGATGTATTCCATGTCTCGATGCTCAAGAAGTATGTATACGATCCCACACATATTATCAGACATGAACCAGTAGAAGTACAGGAGAATCTAACATACGAAGAAATCCCAGTCCGCCTCCTGGATCGTAAAGAGCAACAATTACGCAACCGGAGCATCCCGATAGTCAAGGTATTATGGAAATATCATGGACTAGAAGAAGCCACATGGGAACTAGAGTCAGAAATACAAGCAAAGTACCCGCATCTTTTTATATGATATTTCTGATTTTCGAGGATGAAAATTTTCTTAAGGGGTGGAGGATGTAATGACCTGAATTTTTGTACTCAAAATAATAAAATAAAGTATCAGATTTTGGCTAATTATTACTCAAATTTTGAAAAATGAAGAAGTTCTAGAAATAGCCATGTTGTAGCTCAATTCCGCACGACCGCACTGGTTCAAAAATCGGTCCAATCGGACCTCAAAACTAGTAGAATTTTGATCATGAAGTTTAGAGTCATTCGTAAAAAAAAAAGAGAAAAAAAAAAAAGAAAAAAAAAAAAAAATATATATATATATATATATATATATAAATTATAAATGGGTAGGTTAAAAAATGAAATTAAGTGAAAATCAATTCAAATTCAAAAATGAATAAGTTAATATATACTATATCCAATAGTATATATAGAATATGGATAGTATCCATATATGGAGTATCTATCTATTAATATATGAATATATAGATATTAATAGATAGATATGAATTTAATAGATATTAAATAGACAAATTCCATAATATAATAAAGAATAAAAAAAATAGAAATCAAATAATTGCTCATCATCTATGGGTGTGGGGTAACTAACCTTATGATAAAGAAGAACTCAAATACATCGGGCATAGAAGTCAAAGTTTTAGCTCAACATCTATTTATGTCTGTTTTCAAAGCCCAAAGAGTAATTGATCAAATTCGCGGGCGTTCCTATGAAGAAACACTTATGATACTGGAACTCATGCCTTATCGAGCATCTTATCCTATTTTAAAATTGGTTTATTCTGCAGCAGCAAATGCTAGTCATAATATGGGTTTGAACGAAGCTGATTTATTTATTAGTAAAGCTGAAGTCAATAGAGGTGTTATTGTTAAAAAGTTAAGACCTCGGGCTAGAGGACGTAGTTATGCAATAAGAAAACGCACCTGTCATATAACAATCGTATTGAAAGAAAAATCGAAATAATTTTTATATAAAGCAAAGATTTCGATTAAGACTTAAAAATAACATATGGATGAAAAGAGAACATAATAGAAAAATATGGGACAAAAAATAAATCCACTCGGTTTTAGACTTGGTACAACTCAAAGTCATCATTCCTTTTGGTTCGCACAACCAAAAAATTTTTCCGCGGGTCTTGAAGAAGATAAAAAAATACGAGATTGTATCAAGAATTATGTACAAAAAAATATGAGAATATCCTCCGATTCCGAAGGAATTGGAATTGCACGTATAGAAATTCAAAAAAGACTCGATTTAATCCAGGTCATAATCCATATGGGGTTCCCAAATTTATTAATGGAAGGCCAAACGCGAGGAATTGAAGAATTACAGATGGATGTACAAAAAAAGTTAAATTCTGTAAACCATAGACTGAACATTGCTATCACAAGAGTTGAAAAACCTTATGCACAACCCACTATTCTTGCAGAATATCTAGCTTTCCAATTAAAAAATAGAATTCCCTTTCGAAAAGCAATGAAAAAAGCTATTGAATTAACTGAAGAAACAGATACAATAAAAGGAATTCAAGTACAAATTGCAGGACGGATCGAGGGAAAAGAAAAGGCCCGTGTCGAATGGGTTAGAGACGGTAGAGTTCCCCTACAAACCATTCGTGCGAAAATTGATTATTGTTCCTATAAGGTTCAAACTATCCATGGAGTATTAGGCATAAAAATTTGGATATTTGTAGACGAGGAATAATAATCAATCGAGGTCGAAGTACAAGGTAATAAAGAATATAATAACTAGGCCTTTTTTGTCTTCCTATTATATTCCAATTCCATCCAGTAATAGAACAAAAAATGCAAAAATTTGCATTCTTTCTGTTCAATCCAAAATCAAAAAAAAAGACTCATTTTATTTCTATAGGGTTAAATAAAAATTCGATTGACCATTTCATTTGGTATAATTGCTATGCTTAGTGTGTGACTCGTTGGTTTTTTCTTTCAAGTTGGGATTAAAAAAAGGGACTAACCCCTACACTATGGAACTACGAGCTAGTAACTATAGAAAGAGAAAGAAACTCAAAACCAGCTTATTGCTTCGTATTGTCAAAATCCCACAAAACAGTCACTATATGATCCATTGATCATCTAGTTGTAGCAACTGAAATCTTATTCAATCAAAAATTGGATTATGAGAAATTCGATTAAATTAAGAATTCTAACAAAGGGATGTAAATAAAGTGGAGGGTGATAGAAAGACAGAAGGAAAATCTCAATGATATAATAGGAAATATGTATGGCCTCGGAATTATCTAATAAGAATGAAAAGCAATGTGATAAAGCATCAATACTCATAAGAAACCAAAGGAAAGAGCCCAAGTTAATAGAAACTAAGGAAAATTGACTCAAATCAAAAATGAATAATTTAGTTAGTAGCTCCATTGCAAAGTTCAGGCCTAACCATTCGCGTAGAAGCGATAGGAACGACGGAACCCGTGACTGCATAAGATTCTATGGAAAAGGAATCCCAATAATTCATCGGGAAGGATGGCGGAACGAACCTGGAACCCATTTATTCTAAGCGGTCATAGCACGATTTGATGCCCACGAATGAAGGAGAAAAGAGTCAATATTCGCCCGCGAAACTCTTTTTTTTTTATTGACTTTTCCCGGATTAACAAATTTTTGTGATTCAATAAGGGTAAAAAAAAAATGAAAATGAAAGACGAATTCATTACAATAACAAGAGACATTTAGAAATCGACGTTTAATTCTAGTTTGACTATGTATTATATATATATATAATACAAATACAGCTTCTTATTAATGAAAAAATCCCATGATTGAATTTCATATTTTCATCAAATAATACCTATATAATAGGAATATTATTGCATTATTTTATTCGCGAGGAGCTGGATGAGAAGAAATTCTCATGTCCAGTTCTGCAGTAGAGATGGAATTCAAAAAGAACCATCAACTATAACCCCAAAAAAACCAGATTCCGTAAACAACATAGAGGAAGAATGAAAGGAATATCTTATCGAGGCAATCGTGTTTGTTTCGGAAGATATGCTCTTCAGGCACTTGAACCCGCTTGGATCACGGCTAGACAAATAGAAGCTGGTCGAAGAGCAATGACACGATATGCACGCCGTGGTGGAAAAATATGGGTACGTATATTCCCTGACAAACCCGTTACACTAAGAGCCGCGGAAACACGTATGGGTTCGGGGAAAGGCTCCCCCGAATATTGGGTATCCGTTGTTAAGCCAGGTCGAATACTTTATGAAATGAGTGGAGTATCAGAAACTATAGCCAGAACGGCTATTAAGATAGCTTCGTCCAAAATGCCTATACGAACTCAATTTGTTATTGCGAAATAAGGATGTAGAACCAAAGCAAAGAAATGTTAGTTATGAAAAATACAAGAAAGAGGATTTTTTGATTTCTGGACACATAATATTTCTTTTTTCCTTCACTCTTTGCATTGAAAGAACGGATAAAATATGATTCAACCTCAGACCCTTTTGAATGTAGCGGATAACAGCGGGGCTCGAAAATTAATGTGTATTCGAATCTTAGGGGCTAGTAATCGTCAATATGCTCGTATTGGTGACGTTATTGTTGCGGTAATCAAGGAAGCAGTGCCCCGTATGCCTCTAAAAAAATCAGAAGTAATTAGAGCTGTAATTGTACGTACACGTAAAGAATTCAAACGTGACAACGGTATGACAATACGATATGATGACAATGCAGCAGTTGTGATTGATCAAAAAGGAAATCCAAAAGGAACTCGGATTTTTGGTGCAATTGTTGAAGAATTGAGACAGTTCAATTTTACTAAAATACTATCATTAGCTCCTGAGGTATTATAAATACGAGTGGATGAAAATACTAATAGATGAAATTTGAATATCGTAAGGTATTTGAAATGGATCAATCAATTAACGGATTTTGTCTCAAGTATATATTTCCTAATTCATAAAAAAACATGTTGATTATATCAAACCAAAATTGGAGGACAAAAAGAATTCTAGTATGGGTAGAGACACTATTGCCGATATAATAACTTCGATAAGAAATGCTGCCATGAACAAAAAAGAAACAGTTCGAATACCATCTACTAATATCACTGAAAAGATTGTTAAAATACTTCTACAGGAAGGTTTTATTGAAAACGTTAGAAAACATCGGGAAAATAACAAATATTTCTTGGTTTTAACCCTGCGACATAAAAGAAAGACTAGGAAAGATATACATAAAACGATTTTCAAACGTATCAGTCGACCTGGTCTACGACTCTATTCTAACTATCAACGAATTCCTAAGATTTTAGGTGGAATGGGGATTGCAATTCTTTCTACTTCTCAAGGTATAATGACAGATCGAGAAGCCCGACTAAAAAAAATTGGGGGAGAACTTTTATGTTATATATGGTGATCCTTCTCCTTTGGCATCCTAATTCGATCTGTAACTTACTATCTGCAAAAAAGAGAGGAAGGATCGGTTATATGACTACACCTCTACTAGTTGCTAGTTCAAGGGAGGTCGCCTAGAATGGAAAAAGAACAAAAATTGATCTATGAAGGTCTAATTACGGAATCACTTCCCAACGGTATGTTCCGGGTCCGTTTAGATAATGAAGATTTCATTTTAGGTTATATTTCGGGGAAGATTCGACGCAGTTTTATACGTATACTACCGGGGGATCGAGTAAAAATTGAAGTAAGTCGTTATGATTCAACCAGAGGACGTATAATTTATCGACTTGACAACAAAGATTCGAATGATTAGGTATTTTTTGTTTTTTTCCATTCTCCTCGTGGGGATCTAATTCGGGGTTCCAAAATGAAAGAGATTTTTTTCTTTCAAACAAAGAGTGGATTACAAAATGCAAAAGTTGCAAAAGTAGGGAATTCTAAATATGAAAAAAAAGGCTTCTGTTCGTAAAATTTGTGGAAAATGTCGACTGATTCGTAGGCGCGGACGAATTATAGTGATTTGCTCCAACTCGAAACATAAACAAAGACAAGGATAAGAACAACCTTTCTTAAAAGGAACTAACTTGAGGAAGGACTCATCTAAGTCAAAAAATCAAAGATCCAAAATTTTTAACATGAAATGAATATCCCCGTAGATTTCTGACTCATATTTATGAGATGATAAAAGATGGCAAAACCTA